AGTTCTATAAAAGACTGTAAGTTGTTTTCTCAAAATATGGCTCTGTTTGGGTTCTGGGTAGCGGCCCAAACAGATATACCAATAGGGATGAGGTAAGGCTTACTTATTAATTCCAGAACTACGAAAGTAAGAGGTCAGAAATCTTGGTATCCAAAGGTTCCTAAAGGACATTCCATTTTTGCTCCTAGGATTGAAGAAAAGATTATACGAAAGACTGTCAAGACTTCCTAATTATCTTACACTACCTCCACTAACGTAGGGTCTACTGACTCCGTCTGGAATTAGATTGGATAGGCTGATGGGAAATCCATTTAGGGGTTGTGGAAAGGACTGAAGATACTTTGTATCCATACTTACGAGAGACTCCGAGTACTCAAACATTCAATCAGGATGGTTGGTCGGCTCTTATCTTATAGAATAACAGAGTAAAAGTCAAAGTCAAAAAAAAAAAAGATTTCTTTGGTCGTGTAGGGAGATTACAAAAAAAATGTATGTAATAATGGTAGTGATGTCTCCCCATTCTTTCACAGAAAAAAAGACAGTAAGGCTTAGATCAAATAGGAAATATAGGTATCCAATAGATAGTTATCTATCTTGATGGTATATTTTTTTTTTTTTTGATATTTTTTGCTTATGAAAGAAAGGTAACAAAACAAACAATAGGTCTTACTATTCCCACATGCTCCATTAGGAGCATTCCTTTGCTATTTTCAAGGAAAAGGTGTGTGTATCGTATTTTTACTTAATACTTCCCAATTCTACCAGAAATCCTATAAAGAATCTGTTACGAGTGGATTCATTGAATTGGTTCATCAATAGCCTTAAGTCAGAATCCTATTTTGACTCTGCGCCGTTGATTCAACTATGATTATTGATCAATAATGGAATAATTCCTTCATAGAAATAGGAGATATAATTCACATGGATATAGTAAGTCTCGCTTGGGCTGCTTTAATGGTAGTCTTTACATTTTCCCTTTCACTCGTAGTATGGGGAAGGAGTGGACTCTAGGTATATTAATAATTGATTGAGTAATCGATTGAGTAATCGAATTGTATCAATTGTTTAATTGATCGTTTTGCGAAGCTTTTTTTTTTTTTAAGCTTGTCTCTCTTTCAAAATTCTACTGGAAAGACAATAATGAATAATAACCATTCGATCAAACAATGAATGATTACTATAGTTTAGTTGTATTTCAAAACTCAAATCTACGCATGATAGGAAATTTTTTCCAACCGAATTCCTCCTAAATATTCTATTTGGATAAACCAGTTCTTACCAGAATTATGGATATTACAATGAGAAAAAACCAATCCCTAGTTTTTTCTTTATTTGTTTCTCTCTTTCTTTACTTTCACTGTTCTAAGAACAAATCGTTCTGCTATTGGATTACGACGATACTTACTTTCTACTGGAAGTGACTAGTGGTTGTCCAAAGAGGTTCTACACATAATAAAATTAGATCTTTCTTCCGCTGAGCGATCCACCACATATCACACATTTAACATTTTAGACTCCTAGAGATTTTTTTATGCTTTTTTGACTCATCTCATGTCATGTTTAAGCATGAAAAATGGTCCGAGTCCCCTTTACAAATCTACTTCCTTTCAAAACCTGAAGAAGTTACCATAGAACTTCGTAAATGATCTGTTAATGCCTCAATCAATGACTTCTTGGGATGGGAAATAAAAAAAAATTCCTTGGTTTTGTTTTCTTTTGCTATAGTATATTCCCATACTATTCTTCCTCTATTGATTCTTTCGATGGATCCCGGAACCTATATATAAAATTATAAGAAACCTAGGAATTAGAAGAATTGGCCTTCGATTATTTTGGGTTGATCGAAATCGAGTGGATGTAGCGAAAAAAAGAAATAGAATTAGACTGCTATTTCGATGTACTAGTCTACTATTTAGATTAGATGTACATCTAATACATCATATACATACATATTGTATATTGATCTATATAAACCCTCCATTTAGATAAAGTCTATATCTGTATACAAAACTATATATGATAATATCATTGTATACAATATTAGATAATATAAAATACTCTAAAGTGTGGTAGAAAGGACTATATATAGTCCTTTCTACCACACTTTATGATTCCAACCAGATCATTTCATTTAAGACTTGGAATTTTATTCCAATCCCTTTCTTTCATTTCTTCAATCATTGAAAAAAGGATTGATAAGAACTAATAATTCAGATTCAAATTAATCATTTTGACTGACTGTTTTTACGTAGATAATAAGTAAAAAAGCAGTAGGAACTAGAATGAACAGTGCAGTAGCAATAAATGCGAGAATATTGACTTCCATAATTTCATTATTTCTTTTTTTTTCTTCGCAATAACTCGGGATGTAATCCCATAGAGATGAGAAATTTAACTCCTGTAAATTCATTGGGCTGAATTGATCCTGATGATACTGAATCGGATCAATATTATGAATAACAAGATTATGAATAACAAGATCTGATCTATCAAATCGATT